TCATTCTCTTTGGTTTGCACAACGAAAAGATTATTCCGAGGATCTACAAGAAGATCAAAAAATACGAAATTGTATCAAGAACTATGTACAAAAGAATATGAAAATATCTTCTAGTGTCGAGGGAATTGCATGTATAGAGATTCAAAAAAAAATCGACTTGATTCAAGTCATAATCTATATGGGATTCCCAAAGTTATTAATAGAACATCAAAAAATCGAAGAATTACAGATAAATCTACAAAAAGAACTTAATTCTGTGAACCGTAAACTCAATATTGCTATTACAAGAATTGCAAATCCTTATGGACACCCTAATATTCTTGCAGAATTTATAGCCGGACAATTAAAAAATAGAGTGTCATTCCGCAAAGCAATGAAAAAAGCTATTGAATTAACCGAACAAGCAGGTACAAAAGGAATTCAAATACAAATTGCAGGGCGTATCGACGGAAAAGAAATTGCACGTGTCGAATGGATCAGAGAAGGTAGGGTACCTCTACAAACCATTAGGGCTAAAATTGATTACTGTTCCTATACAGTTCGAACTATCTATGGGGCTTTAGGTATCAAAATTTGGATATTTGTAGACGAGTAATAATAAAACCTTTACTTAAACTTATCTTTAGGTCTATCAGTTAATAGAACAAAAAAGATTCTTTCATTCTTTTTTGTCTGTTAAATCAAAACAAAAACAAATAATTCTATAAGGTTGAATAAAGATTCCATTAATTATTTGATTCGATATAATTATAATTGCTATGCTTAGTGTGTGACTCGTTAATTTTTTTAGGGTTCGATTCAAAAAAAAAAAAGACCAGCCCATAGTATGAACTAATAACCAACTCATCGTTTCGCATTATCTGGATATAAAGAAACAGTCGAGATATGATATATTGGTCATATCATTGTAGCAACTGAAATCTTTTTTAGATAAAAAAAAGAAAAACCAATTTTATTCTGAGTTGCGAAAGAATAAAAGGAAAGTATATAGATAAATGGAAGGGTGAGAGAAAGAGAGAAAAAAGAAATCTATGATATAGAATTCCAATATGTAAGGTCGATGATTCATCTCATAAAGGGAAATGTAATAAAGCATTAATACTAATTGATCCCTAATTAAACAAAATAAAATTGTTCTTATAGACTTATAAGATCTTATAGACTTATAGAATAGAACAAAAAAATCAAGAGCCCCGAGTCAATAAAGACTGAGAGTATTGACTCAAGAACAAATTTCATTTAGGGGCTCCGTTGTAGAATCCAGACCTAACCATTAATCGCGAAGCGATGGGAACGACAGAACCCCTGATTGCATAAGATTCTATTGAAAACGAATCCTAATGGTTCATTGGGTAGGATGGCGGAATGAACTAGGAACTCATTTATTCTGAAAAATCGTGTCATGAATTAATCCTAAAATAAAAGTAATGCCATGCACTAATCCGATAAACTGAATATTAAATAAAGTAAATATTCGCCCGCGAAATTCTTTCTTTTTTGGATTTCAAAATTGTAGTCGATCCAATATCTAATATTATAATATAAAAGCAAAACAAACTACAGATTCGTTATAACCTTATAATAAAAATAAAACAAAATCTTATTTTTTATAATTATCAATCGAATGTATGTTTAGTTATATCTAAAAAAAAAAGATATATCAATTTCTAATAAATTATCAAAGACTCTCATGATTCAATATATTATTTAATTTATTAAATACATGTATATTATTTTATAATCGTTAATCGTTTCGTTCGTGAGGAGCTGGATGAGAAGAAAATCTCATGTCCAGTTCTGTAGTAGAGATGGAAGTAATAAATAACCATCAACTATAACCCCAAAAGAACCCGATTCCGTAAACACCATAGAGGAAGAATGAAAGGAATATCTTATCGAGGTAATCGTATTTGCTTCGGTAGATATGCCCTTCAAGCGCTTGAACCTGCTTGGATCACATCTAGACAAATAGAAGCAGGACGACGAGCAATGACACGAAACGCACGCCGCGGCGGAAAAATATGGGTACGTATATTTCCAGACAAACCAGTTACAGTAAGACCTACAGAAACACGTATGGGTTCAGGAAAAGGATCTCCCGAATATTGGGTAGCTGTCGTTAAACCAGGTAGAATACTTTATGAAATGAGCGGAGTACCAGAAAATATAGCCAGAAAGGCTATTTCAATAGCGGCATCCAAAATGCCTATACGAACTCAATTCATTATTTCAGGATAGGAATGTAGAACCAAAAGAAAGAGGTTTTTCGGATGAAAAAAACCAATTGCAGGTTTCTTTATTTTGTTTTGAATAAACAATATCTCTTTTTTTTTACTGAGCCCTTTGCTTTGCCCTTGCATTGAAAAAACAGATAAAAAACGATATGATTCAACCTCAAACCCATTTGAATGTAGCGGATAACAGCGGAGCCAGAAAATTGATGTGTATTCGAATAATAGGAGCTAGTAATCGACGATATGCTAAGATCGGTGACGTTGTTGTTGCTGTAATCAAGGAAGCAATACCAAATACACCGCTAGAAAGATCAGAAGTGATCAGAGCCGTAATTGTACGTACTTGTAAAGAACTAAAACGCGACAATGGTATGATAATACGATATGATGACAATGCTGCGGTTGTTATTGATCAAGAAGGAAATCCAAAAGGAACTCGAATTTTTGGCGCAATCGCCCGGGAATTAAGACAATTAAATTTCACTAAAATAGTTTCGTTAGCACCCGAAGTATTATAAGATGAGACCATAATAGAGCTTATAGTATTTGAATGAAATTGATTAATTTAGTAGATTGTTTGTGGTTCACGTATATGCCTTTAATATTTCATAAATATTTAATAATTCAGAAAAAAAAAAAAAGAGCATGTTGATTATATCAATTAGATCAAAATTCGAGGACAACAAAAATCTTAGTTTCTTATGAGTAAAGACACTATTGCTAACATACTAACTTCTATACGAAATGCTGACATGAATAAAAAAAGAACAGTTCGAATACCATATACTAACATCACTGAAAACATTCTTAAAATCCTTTTACGAGAAGGTTTTATTGAAAACATGAGGAAACATCAGGAAAGCAACAATCTTTTTTTGGTTTTAACCCTACGACATAGAAGGAAAAGGAATAGGAAAGGACCAGATAAAACTGTTTTAAATTTAAAACAGATCAGTCGACCCGGTCTACGAATCTATTATAATTATCAACGAATCCCAAGAATTTTAGGAGGGATGGGGATTGTAATTCTTTCTACTTCTCGAGGTATAATGACAGACAAAGAAGCTCGACTAGAAAGAATCGGTGGAGAAATTTTGTGCTATATATGGTAATCTTTTATGATATACGAATTATATTATAGAACTTTTGTATGTGTGAAAAAAGGGTAGGTTTCTAATATTATGCCTCACACATTAGTTGATACCTCAAGTGAAAGAACAAAAAAAGACTCATTAAGGTTTAATTTCTGAATCACTTCCCAATGGTATTAGTGATTAGGTGATTTTATAAATTTCAACATTCATTTCATGGAGATACAATTCAAAATTCAAAATTTCAAGAAACTTATTTTCTTCCAATAAAGAGATTCAGAATTAAGTTAAGGAATGACAAATATGAAAATAAGAGCCTCCGTCCGTAAAATTTGTGAAAAATGTCGACTGATCCGTAGGCGAGGACGAATTATAGTAATTTGTTCCAACCCAAAACATAAACAAAGACAAGGATAGAGAATCTTTAGAAAAAAGGGGGGAAGGGAACTCCATAAATCTAAAGGACCCAATGTTCAAATAAATAAAAATAAATAAAAGCTCTGTTTTGATGTCAAATGGATATATCCATATATCTCTGGCTTAGATTTATGAGATGGCAAAACCTATACCAAGAATTGGTTCACGTAAGAATAGACATATGAGTTCACGTAAAAATGCCCGTAGAATACCAAAGGGAGTTATTCATGTTCAAGCAAGTTTCAACAATACTATTGTGACTGTTACAGATGTACGGGGGCGGGTAATTTCTTGGTCCTCCGCCGGTACTTGTGGATTCAAGGGTGCAAGAAGAGGGACACCTTTTGCCGCTCAAACCGTAGCAGGAAATGCTATTCGGGCAGTAATGGATCAAGGTATGCAACGAGCAGAAGTCATGATAAAGGGCCCCGGTCTCGGAAGAGATGCGGCATTAAGGGCTATTCGTAGAAGTGGTATACTATTAAGTTTCATACGAGACGTAACCCCTATGCCACATAATGGATGCAGGCCCCCTAAAAAAAGACGTGTGTAAAACTAAACATTGAAAATATTTCAAGAGAAATAAATAATTCAATGACTTGATCAAATAATATTACTATGGTTCAAGAGAAAGTAACAGTATCTACTCGGCCACTACAGTGGAAATGTGTTGAATCAAGAGCAGACAGTAAACGTCTTTATTATGGACGCTTTATTCTGGCTCCACTTATGAGAGGACAAGCCGATACAATAGGCATTGCGATGAGAAGAGCTTTGCTTGGAGAAATAGAAGGAACATGTATCACACGCGTAAAATTCGAGAAACTACCACATGAATATTCTACCATAATCGGTATTCAAGAATCCGTACATGAAATTTTAATGAATTTGAAAGAAATTGTATTGAGAAGTAATCTATATGGAACTCGTGATGCGTCTATTTGTGTCAAGGGTCCCCGATATGTAACTGCTCAAGATATCATCTTACCACCTTCCGTGGAAATCGTTGATAATACACAGCATATAGCTAACCTAACAGAACCAATAACTTTGTGTATTGAATTACAAATCAAGAGGGATCGCGGATATCGTATAAAAACGCCAAATAACTTTCAAAATGGAAGTTATCCTATAGATGCTGTATTCATGCCTGTTCGAAATGCAAATCATAGTATTCATTCTTATGTGAATGGAAATGAAAACCAAGAAATACTTTTTCTCGAAATATGGACAAATGGAAGTTTAACTCCTAAAGAAG